GATATCAATATCATATAAAATATCATATAAAATAAAATTCCCATTCCTTACTATTAATTCATATTAATTATTAGTAATAATATTACTATAATAATAAGATATAATAATTAAGAATGTTATAAAAAAATATATTTTTTATTTGAATTGGTCAGTTAATTGGAAAATGCCCCGTAAGAGTAGTACCTATTCTAATTAAATACCGGTTCTTGTCCCAGTTGCAAAATCTCTAGTCGTTTTAAACAGTTTATAAAATTAGAAAAACTTTGTAAATAAAAAGGGGGTTTTCGTTGGACTAAACTAAAAGGGCTAAGAAGTAAGGCGAATTAGTATGTTAATTCCTCAACCTTAAATCAGTTCTTCCCTTGTGTTCCTGTTCGAACAAATAAATAAATGTAGGGGTGAAATCTTAATATGATTCGAAAAAGCAAGAGTAGCATGACAAGTCCACGGAAAAAAACCATGTATTTTTATTTTTCGATTTTTTCTTCGGATTTTTATTTTAAACAAAAAAAGTTAAACAAAAGGATTAGCAAATAAAAGCGCTAATGCTACAACCAGCCCATAAATTGTTAAAGCTTCCATAAAAGCTAGACTAAGCAATAAAGTACCCCGTATTTTTCCCTCTGCCTCCGGTTGTCGCGCAATCCCTTCTACAGCTTGTCCTGCAGCAGTGCCTTGACCAACCCCAGGTCCAATAGAAGCAAGCCCGACAGCCAACCCAGCAGCAATAACGGAAGCGGCAGAAATCAGTGGATTCATAATAAGTTTAAGTTCCTCGTCCTCCAAAAAAAAACGAAATAGTTAATGATATAATTAACCATCAAATTATGACTTAATTATTCCATTACTTAATATTTATCCTTATCTAGTCGAAGTAATTAAGAATTTATTTAGTATCTAATATCACATATACATGTCTTTCTTACATACCGTAAACCAATTAGTCGTGTCTTAGATTTAATCAGATTAGAGAATCATTCTTTAAAACCTCAAAAAAAGAAAGATTTGTCTTATAGCGATTCGATTATATATAACTCAGTTAGACCCCCCCCCAAAAAAAAAAATAGAGTAGGAGTAGGGGGGGGGGTCCTCTTTATTATTAATAATTTTAATAATTTCTTTCTATTTTGGCGGGATAAAATAAAAAAAGACGAGTTCGAAAACTAGTCAATGATGGCCTTCCATGGACTCACCTATATAAGCCGCAGCTAGGGTAGCAAAAATAAGAGCTTGAATACCGCTTGTAAATAATCCGAGGAACATGACAGGTATAGGAACTATTAAAGGTACTAAAGAAACCAGAACAACAACTACTAATTCATCAGCTAATATATTTCCGAAAAGTCGAAAGCTAAGTGATAAGGGTTTTGTGAAATCTTCTAAGATGTTAATCGGTAAAAGGATTGGAGTTGGTTGGATGTATTTACCAAAATAAGCTAATCCCTTTTTTGAAATACCCGCATAGAAATATGCTACGGACGTAAGTAAGGCTAATGCAACAGTAGTATTTATATCATTTGTGGGTGCAGCTAACTCTCCACGAGGTAACTGTATGATTTTCCAAGGTAAAAGAGCCCCTGACCAATTGGAAACAAAAATAAATAGAAACATAGTTCCAATAAATGGAACCCATGGACTATATTCTTCTCCAATCTGAGTTTTGCTCACGTCTCGAATGAATTCAAGGACATATTCAAAGAAATTCTGACCGAAAGTAGGAATGGTTTGGAGATTTCGAACAACTAAAATGGCTGAAACTAATAAGATAGCAATTACAACCCAAGAAGTAATAAGTACTTGGGCATGTACTTGGAAACCCCCTATTTGCCAATAGAAATGTTGACCTACCTCCACAGCAGATATATCATATAATCTTTTTAATGTGTTGATGGAACACAATTGAACATTCATATTTGCCCTGCCTTCTACTCTAAAAGAAATAATGGAACTTGAAAGGGAATTATTTTGATTAAACCATCTCCTTTTTGACTCGGCTACTTTCATTTTCTATTTTGAATACCAACTAATCACATAATATTTCCGGTTGTTCTTTTTTTTTTATCTTTTTTGCATGATTTAGTAGATTTAGTAATAGTATAATAACCTATTCCATAAATCTATGAATTTCCCCAAGCCAATCAAATAATTTATTTATCTTATTCTTATTATTAATCAAAAATTTCGTATATAGCTAGAACGACCTTCACAAATTGCAAATACTAATTTGTTTAGAATTAATAAGATTGAAGCTATAGCATCATCATTAGCCGGAATCGCAATATCTGGGAGATCGGGGTCACAATTTGTATCGATTAAACAAATCGTTGGAATTCCCAAAGTGATACATTCTTGAAGAGCCGTATATTCTTCTTGCTGGTCAACAATTATTACAATATCGGGTAACCCTGTCATATATTTAATGCCGCCCAAATAGGTTTCCAAGTGTGATAATTGTCTCTTCAATATAGCAGCATCTCTTTTTGGCAGACAGTTGAATCTACCCATCTTTTGTTCCGTTCTCAAGTCCCTGAACGTATGAAGTCTCGTTTCTGTAGTATACCAATTCGTTAACATGCCGCCTAGCCATTTTTTATTAACATAATGACACCGAGCTCTTATTGCAGCCCTCGCTACTGAATCAGCTGCTTTTTTTTTGGTACCAACAATTAAAAATTCTTTCCCCCTACTTGCTGCATCAAAAACTAAATCACAAGCTTCTGATAAAAAACGAGCAGTTCTAGTAAGATTTATAATATGAATCCCCTTACGCTTTGCGGATATATAAGGCGCCATTCTAGGATTCCATTTCCTAGTACCGTGGCCAAAATGAACCCCCGCTTCCATCATCTCTTCAAAAGTTATGTTCCAATATCTTTTTGTCATTTATCCCCATACTTTTTTGAAAAAAAAATAAAAAAAAAGAGACCAGGTAGACTGAAATAGAAATAAAGAGTTGTTCCGATGGAACCTTATCTTCTACCGAAGGTCGGCCTTTAGCTATATTATTGGGCCATTCCTTTTTTTCTATTTATTTGTTTCTTTATTCTCTTTTTATTACCAAGTCAAACGACCGCGTTTATTTTTCATTGTACAAAGGTTGAATCTACTCTTGGGAATTATTAAATACTAGATTTCGCGGATGTATTGCATAAATTCTTTGAAATGGAAAAATCAAATAATTCTCTGTGGTGGAACAAAATATCTCTCACTCCTCGCTCGAATAAATTATTTTTTTTTGTTTCAGAGGTAATCTTGTTATGTTGCCTTAGCCTTGAACGGTACATTATTCTTTTGAATCCGGTACCAGCGGGTATAATTCCCCCTAAAACAACGTTCTCTTTCAGACCTTTCAACCAATCGATACGACCCCGTAGAGCGGATTTTGCTAAAACCCTGGCAGTTTCTTGAAAACTCGCTTCGGATATGAAACTTTGAGTATTAAGAGATGTTTTTGTTATTCCCAATAATGAAACTCGGTAACAAATCGCTTCTTCCAAGGCACGTCCCGTTCGTTCAGCCCGCAACAATCCAATTAGTTCGCCGGGTGAAAAAACATTCGACATTCCTTCTTCTGAAATCAATACTTTTGATGTTATTTGACGCACAATAATTTCTATATGTCTATTATGGATGTGGACTCCCTGGGATCGATAAACCTTTTGGATTTTATTAACCAAAGAAATACGACTTTGCACTATAGTTAGCTCAGTACCAACCAAAAATCCCCAAGGAATGCCTAGAATTCTTGTTATAAGCCCGTTCCAAGCGTCAACTCTCTTTTCTAGGTTCATCGATATTGAATCAATCGAACGAACTTCTAATACCTGTTCTACTTTTGGAAGACCTTGTGTTATATCACCCGATCTTGATTTTTGATATATAAAGGTAACTAATATATCTCCTTCATAAAGGATTTCTCCATAATGGCCGTGAACAGTTGCTCCTGGAGTCGCCAAATAAGGGTTAGCCGATCTTATTACTACAGAGTCAATTTGAACAGTTAGAACTTGGCCCGGTTTTAGGTGTGGTCCATTTTTCGTTTGAACTATACATACGTTTTCACAAATAAATTGCCCAAGACTAACTATTGTAGACGTTTTTTCACAATAACTATGATGGAGAAAATGCCAATTCAAATGGAATGGATTTAAAACTATGTTACTGCATAGATCGGGCTTATAAATTCTATCGTTTTCGTCCATGAAATAATATTTTATTACTTGAAAAGTTTCCTTTAATTTGTCAAATTGCAAATTTTGAGTTGTCGAGATATTATTATGAGTTGGTAAATGGTAGTAAAATGCATAAAAATTTGCAACTTGAGGGGCTATTCCTAAAGGACCTAACGAATTCTTAATTGGAATTCTAGCATCTTCTTCTTTAATTTTAGAAATTCCCTTTTCTATCCAATTGTGATATTTTACATCGTTGAGTGGCCCCATTTGAAAACAATTAGATGATGCTAAAATTATCAAAGATCGGCATTCCTTATTTCTATTCAACAACATACGAATAGTTCCATGATTTTGGCTAGGTGATTGTTGAATTTTTGCCTTGGAATAAATAGAAAAAAATGGATTGATATTGGTCTGATTTAACTCATTATCCGATATCAATCCTGAACCGGACGGATCATTCCTTTTTCTGATATACGAAATATGGGATTTCACTAAATCAATTTTTAGGAAATTTCCGATCAAACCATTTGAACTTACTTCAATAAAAGAAGCACGGGCCTCTTCGATAGAAGAACTTTTTTTGTTTTGATCCCAATTCAAGACTAAACAAGTCCTAACTAATTGAATCCCCGTGTCAGAAATTCCCCGAATTGATTTTCCATTTCCATAAAGAATAAAATTGAGAACTTTAAGTTCTAGATTCTCCCTTTCTTGGAACAGATCTTGGGAGAAAAGTTTTACTAAATTGATACCGCCCGCTATTTCATATAGAATTACAGGTCGAACCAAAACAAAAGACTTTTTCTTCGTAGTTATGATCCATTGTACATAGCCCCAATGGATCATTTTTTTTGATTCCTTAGAATATTTTTTTTTTTTCGTTCGAATCGGTATCAAGACGGCACTGTGTCGTGATATCTTATCCATCTCTACCGGAAAATGTATATCCCCTGAAAATATTTTTAACTCAATTCCCCCTTTTTTCTTCTCCACTCGGACCAACCCGCCTACTCGACTTCTTATATTTAAAGTGATTGGTGTATCTACTCCAACGATACTATTGTTCCGTACCATTATACAAGAAGGTTCCGGTAAAATATGCGCTTCCTCGGGAATGAAAAAAAATCGATCTACTTTGATTTGGTATTTTGGCTTAAATTCTTTGACTCCCCGATACTCAATTAAATCCTCTTTTTTAAAAATGGAATGAATTCCTATAGTCCTATATTTAGTAATCCCCGAACTCTGTGTTCTGTATTGAGGATCGTCGAAATAAGCAAGAATACTATTTTTACGAAAAATACCATTGATAGGTATTTTAATCGAGATACCATACAGGGCTGTTAGTTTTTTGTCTCGTTGTTGAATCGATTGGAATAGAAATGGAATGATGAATCTATTTCTTCGCCTCTTTGCTAATAAATCCGAAGTATTGTGGAAAATAGCAGGATGTATAAAACAATGATCCACACATATGATTTGATTAAATATTGAATAATCTGGAATCCTCCTTTCTTTTTTACCTGAAGGGTTGAGACGAAAGAATTGGTGTCTTACTTGATCATTTTTTACGAAAAGGTTAGAAATATTTCTTTCTCTGGTAGAAAGAGAATGAATGTTCATTTGATCTTGATCCTTGCGAAGTGAGAAAGAGATCACACCGGAGGACCTGCACGGCCTTCCTGATAATACCCATAAATGACTTGTTTTTGGTAATATATGTACATTACTATATTTAAATTCGGATTCGTGGTACACATCGGTACTCCAATGCATTTCCCCCCCCGAGCCTGAATAAATATGTTTTCGAACCCTTTCTTTCAAATTCAAAGTGTATGTTCCCGCACGAATCTCAGCAATTACTTGTTCTGATTCTACATATTGATCATTTTGAATTAATAGAAAGCTTTGGGGTGGAATATTCACGTTATATATAATATCGTCACTTTCAATAGTTACATACAAGTCTATATAACATAGAAAAGCGGGATGACCATGACGTGTACGTGTAGGCTGAACCAAATCCTCATTGAATTTTATTTTTCCATTAGAAGGGGCTCGCACATGTTCTGCAGTACCCCCCGTGAATACTCCGCCCGTATGAAAAGTTCTTAATGTTAGTTGAGTTCCTGGTTCTCCAATAGATTGGCCCGCAATAATACCTACAGCTTCGCCCAATTCCACCAGGTCGCCGTGCGTAGGACTACGGCCATAACACAACCGGCAGATCCAATATGTATTCCTACAAGTAAAGGGGGTTCGAATAGATATTGTTTTTGTTTGAAAGGTTATGAATCGATTGATAAGTCCAATCCCAATATCTTGGTTTCTAACGGCAATGCATCGTGAACCTATATATATATCATCCCCTAATACCCGCCCAATTAATGTTTGTATCAAAATTCTTTCCGGCACCATTCCATTCTGAGTATTAACAGAAATCCCTCGAACAGTACCGCAATCTGTTCGACGTACAATAATGTGTTGAACCACTTCAACAAGTCTACGTGTAAGATATCCAGCATCTGATGTTCGTACAGCAGTATCTACAACCCCTTTCCGGGCTCCGTAACAAGAAATGATATATTCCGTTAAAGAAAGCCCCTCGCGTAAATTGCTTTGAATGGGTAAATCAATCATTTGTCCTTGTGGATCTGACATTAATCCTCTCATACCTACTAATTGGTGTACTTGAGATGCATTTCCTCTAGCTCCCGAAAAAGACATTATATGGACTGGATTAAGGGGGTCGGTCATCCTAAAATTAATAGTCATTTCTTGTCGCAAATATTCACTTGTAGCATACCATATCTCAATGGATTGACGTAATTTTTCTACCGCATGTACATTCCCATAATGATGATGTTTTTCCAAAATCAAACTTTGTTGTTCGGCATCTTGAACTAGCCATCCCTTAGAGGGTATTGTTAAAAGATCATCAATTCCTAATGAAATGGATGTAGTAGTAGCTTGACGGAACCCCAGAGTCTTTACTTGATCTAGGATGTGTGATGTATATGCCATTCCAAAGTGATCTATTAATCTGCTAATAAGTCTTTTAATGGCAGTTCCACCTATCACTTTATTATGAAAGACTAGATTGGCCCGTTCTGCCATAAGTACCTCCCTATTCTAGCTCAGTGGGGTTTGTCGGTTCGACAATAGGTTTGAGTCAATGATTGGAAAACTTCCTTTTCTTTATCTTGATTTACATAAATATTTTTAAACGACGATCCTAGTTGAACCGAGGAGACCTGAATTCACACTGCTATCAGAAATTAAATTTAGTTAGCTATAAATTTCAACCCCCTATACGATTCGA